AACGCCAATCCCATTAGTAACTCCATCAATTACTCGTCGATCAAAAGAATGAGCTAGTTGAGCTAATCCTCGTACACCCCTAATGAATACTTTTTCGTAACAAACGTCTATGTAGCCGCGATTGTATGACCAGTTGTATATGACATTTATTATTTGTTCTAAGCGAATTCTCATTTTCGAATCTATTTTAGCAAATGAATTGATTAAGTACAAATTTTGTCGATCTGAATAGACAGACCCATATAGAACGGATGCTATAAATATTCCGAAGTAGGCTATACTAACTGAATAAAATGCATTCGTCAAAAATTTATACCAATCTTCATCAGTTGAATTCTGATGTAAAAGTTTAATCGATGGGGTTAACCATTTCGATAATATGTCAACCTCCATTACTTCGTGCCCGAAATGAATTCCTATGCATCCAACGAACAAAGTAAATATGGCCAATATAAGCAGGGGAAATAACATGGTATTATCCGATTCATGCGGATATAGTAAAGTATGAGAGTCTTTATTTAAAAAATGAGTACTAAAAGATGATCGCATGGTTCTTACATAACCGGCAATTTTATATGTATCAGAAAACGAGCAATTGGAAAAGGAAGACTTGTCATTATTATTCCTTGTTGTTAAAAGCAAATTACTGCTAACAGGTTTGGAACCTTTTTGCCCCCATATGGATATTGAATAGAAGGAACTGTTTGTGTGTCCGCTGTAATTTTGAAAATGACTACGTAAATGCCCTTCGAAAGTAAGTAAATACATACGAAACATATAAAATGCAGTTAATCCTGCTGTGTAAAAAGCTATTATCGCAAAAATCGGTGAATACAACCAACTATCATTAAGAATTTCGTCTTTAGACCAAAAACAAGCGAGGGGTGGAATACCACAAAGAGAAAGTGTACCTAAAAAAAAAGTTGTTTTTGTAATTGGCATATATTTGGTTAAACCGCCCATAAGAACCATGTTCTGACTCTTAGCCGGAGAATACCCAACAATGGGTTCCATGGAATGAATGATTGATCCAGACCCTAAAAACAATAATGCTTTAGAATAAGCATGAGTGATCAAATGGAATAAAGCGGCTCGATAAGAACCTATACCCAAAGCTAACATAATGTATCCCAATTGAGACATCGTGGAATAAGCTAAACTTCTCTTAATATCTCTTTGAGCAAGAGCTAAGGTAGCTCCTAATAGTACCGTTATTACACCTATCAAAGATATGATATTCATTATGTAAGGTATAGCTATGAAAAGAGGAAGAAGCCGAGCTACAAGAAAAATTCCTGCGGCTACCATAGTAGCCGCATGTATAAGAGCCGAAATAGGAGTGGGTCCCTCCATAGCATCAGGTAACCATACATGAAGTGGGAATTGCGCAGATTTAGCAACTGCACCGAGGAATAATAAGAAGGCACAAAGCGTAGCAAATGAGGAATTCATCTCATTGTTATTAATGATCGAATCATTGAATATTTCGAATAAATCCTGAAATTCGAAACTACCTGTTATTAAATAAAAACCTAGGATTCCTAATAATAAACCAAAATCCCCCACACGATTGGTCACAAACGCTTTTTGACAGGCATTTGCTGCAATTGGTCGGGTAAACCAAAAACCTATTAACAGATAGGAACACATTCCCACTAGTTCCCAAAAAATATGGATTTGTATCAAATTGGGACTAGTAACTAATCCCAGCATCGCTGTATTGAAAAAACTCATATAAGCAAAAAATCTCAAATATCCTCGGTCATGAGACATATAATTATCACTATAGATAAGAACCATGATTCCAACAGTAGTGATTAATATCGACATAATAGAAGTAAGTGGATCAATCAAGTAGCCGAATTCTAAGGAAAAATCACTAGTGATGCTCCAAGACCATAGATATTCATAAATTGAGCTACCATTTATTTGCTGGATCGCCAGCTTGGTGGAAAAGACCATAACTATACTTAACAATAAAACAGCGGGAAAAGCCCATATACGACGAATATTTTTTGTTGCTGTCGGATTAAGCAGGAGTTCCAATCCTATTAACATAGTAACTAGAAGCGGAACGAAAGGTATAATCCATGCATATTGATATGTGCGTTCCATAATAAGAAAATTAAATCAAACCTTTTTCCTCTATTTTCTTCTAATTAATTATATTAATTATTGTTCCCAATTCATATTCATCACCAGTTATTATTTATTTTTTTTAAACACAAACTAAAATAAGGATACGGAAAAGAATATTCTTTTTTATTAATCTCGCTCTTCCTCGACTATTTAAAATTTGACCCAAGGAGTTACAATTGAATTGGTCAAATGATATAATTAAGCAAATTCTTGCTTAATACTAGGGGTTAAGTAATTATTAGCTTTTGATATGGATCATGAGATCCACAAATAACTCAACCCAACAAGATCTTTTATCCAAAATCATTAACTAATTTAAATTTTATTTGAATCTGATTGATTGGCTTCCACCAGAACTTGTGGGAAATTCTATGATACTTGTAACCTCCCATAAGGGTGAAGTAATAAGATGAAGTAAGAGGTTACTTAAATTGCCTTAATCAAGTTCAAGTAATGGATCATTGAACAAAAGTATTATTCGAATCGTGGAGACGCTATGCTTTAATGTGATCAATTGGTAGAGAAAATCTTATTGTTTTATTTCATGTAGGTAATGAATTTATGGTTATTGTTATTAAATGTATTACGACGGTAGGTATATGTAGGTTATATATATGGTATATTTAAAATAGACTGAGATAGGAATTGAAACCTTTTATTTGATTTTTCTTTTTTATCTTATTTATCAGCGGGGGTCGATTTCATCGGTAGTTGATATCATCGATCCTAATGAATGGAGATATGAAACAATCAGTACAATTTTCTTTCTTCTGAGATTGTCATTGTATGCAATAATAATGATAATGGATACTTCAAAAAGAGAAAAAAGATAACTCTTTTTTTCTATGAGAGTTATACCTAGCGAATCGCATCTCCTTTCTTTTTATTCTCCAACTTGAGTTTTAGTCCCTAGCAATAATTATATGCTATATGCACATATTTGTATGTTATGAAGAAAATCTATAAACTAAATAATAGATATATGAATAGAAAGAATTAATGATCTATTTTGAACAATACATGTCTTTCACATTCAACTTAGAAAAGTAAGTGAATTTTTGCATGGCGGTTCCAAAAAAACGTACTTCTATATCAAAAAAGCATATTCGTAGAAATTTTTGGAAGAGAAAGGGATATTGGGCAGCGGTAAAAGCTTTTTCTTTAGCTAAATCCATTTCTACCGGTTATTCAAAAGGTTTTTTTGTACGACAAAAAAAATGAAATAAAAAAGCAAAGAATAAATAATAATGTGATAAGAAACCCTTCAAATGATCTAAATCAACATCAATCAATGATTGGATAAATTAATGATTCTGTATCATATGCTGGGCCCTAAAATGGCACTATTTGTGTTTTGTTTGAAAAAAGGGCATTATTAGACGCAAGATACAAGGTTCAATATAGTGAATAGAGTACATTTTTATATGATTTGCGAGATGGGGATTGCCATTTTCCCCATCGATTCACTATTACTAAGCTTTAAGGTAAGCTAGTAACAATTATGGAACCTTCAAATATTGACTTGAATGGCTATTCTTCGATTTATTCAATAATAATCTATTGCAATTGCATTGAACCTCTCAATATCGACGATTGAATATGCATGGGTTAGTATTACTTCGAACAAGCCGCCATGGTGAAATCGGTAGACACGCTGTTCTTAGGAAGCAGTGCTAGAGCATCTCGGTTCGAGTCCGAGTGGCGGCATTCTCTAAAACAAAAAAAGACACAACGGATCCTTTAATTCGATACCTTAATTACATTCGGTGATTAAGGAAGGGTTCCCTTTTTTATAACTATAATATAACAAAAAAAATGATTGTTTATGATATTTGCAACTTTAGAACATATATTAACTCACCTATCTTTTTCGATCATTTTAATTGTGATTCCTACTCATCTGATGACCTTGGTCTATGAAATTGTAGGACTATGTGATTCGTCAGAAAAAGGCATGATAGCTACTTTTTTCTGTATAACAGGATTATTAGTTACTCGTTGGATTTATTCGGGACATGTACCATTAAGTGATCTATATGAATCATTAATGTTCCTTTCATGGAGTTTTTCCCTTATTCATATAGTTCCATATTTTAGAAACTATATGAATTATTTCAGTAAAATAACCGCCCCAAGCGCTATTTTAACCCAAGGATTTGCCACTTCGGGTATTTTAACTAAAATACATCAATCCGCAATATTAGTGCCTGCTCTACAATCCCGTTGGTTAATGATGCACGTAAGTATGATGTTGTTGAGCTATGCAGCTCTTTTATGTGGATCATTATTATCCATAACTCTCCTGGTCATTACGTTTAGAAGGAAAATAGATATTTTCGGTAAAACCAAGAATTTATTAATTAGTTCATTTTCTTTTGATGAGACCCAATATGTGAATTTTTCGTTTAGAAATTATCACAGATATCAATTGACTCAGCGATTGGATTATTGGAGTTATCGTGTCATTGGCTTGGGTTTTACCCTTTTAACTATAGGTATTCTTTCAGGAGCAGTATGGGCTAATGAGGCATGGGGATCTTATTGGAATTGGGACCCAAAAGAAACCTGGGCATTTATTACTTGGACCGTATTCGCGATTTATTTACATACTAGAACAAATAAAAGTTTGCAAGGTGCAAATTCAGCAATTGTGGCTTCTATGGGATTTCTTATAATTTGGATCTGCTATTTTGGGGTCAATCTATTAGGAAGAGGGCTACATAGTTATGGTTCATTCACATTAAACATCTAATTGAAGAAAAAAAACTGCAGAATACATAGAAAGATTGTACACATACCCTTTCATTCTCATATACCCCTCTCATATACCATAATATTATCTCATTTATACATTATATGTA